GGTTTACTCTTTCTTCACTTGAATTCAACTTCCCATTCGAACTCAAACGCGGATTTCTATTTTGTTGGAAAAATACAAGAATCCGTATTTAATTCTCGTGTCGTAAGAAAAAAAATAATAATCTGGGAAGAAGCAATTTTTTTATTGAACGTGTTGATTCATATTTATTTTGACTACTTTCTCATATTTTATCATATTCTATTCATTTTTATTCGACCTTCCCGGAGTTCATTCTCCGGGCAACTCCGTTTAACCGGTGGATTCCTCCCGAACTACTCCTTTTATGATCTCATTGGAAATCATATAAAGACAATTCCTATTTGATATAGCTATTTGTGCAAGTATTTTACGATTAAGAAGCAACTGTCTCTTGTACAGATCGTTTATTAATCTACTATAACTATAGCATACCCCCCTTTCACGAATTGCTGCATTTATTCGAGTGATCCACAAACGACGAAAATTTCTTTTTTGCCTCTCCCTATCCCGAAGAGCCGAAACCAAAGCTCTTATTTTTTGTTGAGTAATAGTTCGAGTAAGTCTTGAATGAGCCCCCCGAAAGCTTGATGCAAATAAACGAATTTTTGTTCTACGTCTCCGAGCGATATATCCCCGTGTAATTCTGGTCATTGAATAAATGAAACTTTAACGAATAACTAATAGATTTCCTTTCTTTCAGTTATTCTTTTGCCCCTTTCCTAGTATATTAATAACAAAACGGATTTTTCCAATGTATAAACTAAAAATTCCAATGGCTTTGGCTACTATAACCTTCCCAACCACGATTTTTTATTTTTTCTAGGCATTTCACCTCGAAATACGAAATTGTACTATACTAGGTATTAAAAAAAAAAATAGCAATGATAAAGAAATAGTGGATTTCATCGTTTCTATGGTTACTTCTTAAACGGTGAGGTCTTCTCTATACACCGGAGCCTTTACTTCATTTAATCAATGTTATTGCTAACTTGTATAGTTCACATTCTTCGGCTCTACCCATGAATTATCCAGTAATAGGTCTTTCACAACGAGCTCTACCTATACAGTAACGGTATTTAATTATGAAGGTTGGCTGGGTAGCTGACCCTGTTAGTCCGTTCTTGCAAGAGGGGTCTATGTTAACTAATATTTCCTCCGCTTAATGGATAACCATTTGCTACCAATGGAGAATTGCTTCTCATCTTGAATTGAGGTGAGTGGATTTACACCAATAGAAACCATAAATTTCATACACAATAAAAGGGATATGATCCATTTTCTTATTTTTAGATAGAAAATGTAATTCGTTTTTCCGTTCTATCCTATTTGATCATTGATATTCAAACATTGTTCTCTTTCCTTTGTTCTAGTTCATGATCTGAACGAGTCGCACATACACCCTAGTACATGTTCCTCGACGCTGAGGGCATCCCCGAAGCGCGGGGGATTTTGTGACATTTCTAATTGGCTGTCTTGTATTTCTAATAAGTTGTTTAATAGTTGGCATGTTAAATCATATACATAATGGGCTGGTTTAGATCGATCCTAACCGGATGATTATGAATTACTTTTATTCAATAGAATAGTAAATAAAAGTCATAGAATATTAAACTCGGCAGGAGTAATTTCAAATCACGAATTGACGCGAAATCCAGGCTATTGTCATTCAACAGCTACAAGATCAACAATTCCATAAGCTTGGGCCTCTGTTGCTGACATAAAAACATCTCTTTCCATGTCTTCGGATATAACCCATACGGGTTTGCCCGTTCTTTGTACATAAACCCTTGTCAGGGTTTCACGTAGTTTCAGCAGTTCTCCCACTTCCAGGATGAATTCTCCCGTTGCTACTTCAGAAAAAGAACCAGCAGGTTGATGGATCATTACCCTGATGATATAAGATAATAAAAGGTTTCTCTATTTCGCATGATGAGGGGAAGATAAAAGAATAACAAGAAAAAAAGATAGAATCGAACAACCGTACGGGCATCTTTTATGCATTGCATACGGCTCTACAATAAAATTGACCCTTACCTTCCATCAAAGAAAGAAAAAAATAGGATCGATCAGACCCCGATAGGTAAATGATCAACTTACCACCCTTCCTTTCGGAGGAATTCAAAAATACTATGATGGCTCCGTTGCTTTATATATTTATTATATTTTTTTGTCTGTGATTTGTCTGTGATTCAGCAATCCCAAAGTTGCTTTTTTATTTGATCAAATAAACTAAGGAAAAAAGAATCTTGTTTTTTTCGCTCTATAAATATTGTTAAGAGACCTCTGGTGTGAAAAAAAGTTTGTGACGCTGAACTGGACTTCCAATAATAAAATTGGAAATACCTTTTTCTCATATTACTCTCTCGATACATAATCTAATGTTTTGAAAACAAAATTTCTTATATCGAATTCAAAGTGCCATGCTATTATTACTTAATATTCATATTTCATATGGCGAAGGCATAGTCTTCTTTTTTCTCTCAAATAAAAGCCTCATTGGCGCCAAGCGTGAGGGAATGCT